ACATAATGCATGAAAGGATCCTTAAACAACCATAGATTGGCCTGAAAGGCCTTAGCAAAAGCTTCTACAAGTACAAGATGTTCTAGTTTTCCATAGAAATAGATTCGTTCAAGAAGGGTTCCAGAAGACGTTGAACATAAATGAGAAGATTGGTTACGAAGAAAGACGAAGATGGATTCGTATTCACATAGATGAGAATTATATAGGACGAAAAAAAACCTTTGATTTCTTTTTGAAAAACAAGAACTGGCTTTATTTGGAGTATTCCAACTACGATACTCATGGAGAAAGAATCGTAATAAATGTAAAGAAGAAGCGTCTTTTACCCAGTAGCGCAGAGTTTGAATCAATATTTCCAGATGGGCTGGGTAGGGTATTAGTATCTCTAATACATAAATTAAATGTGAAAAATTGTCCTCTAAAAAAGGGAATATTGAATGAATTGATCGTAAATTATGAGATTTAATTCCTTTCCTTTCTAGCGAAGATAATAATCGGAGATAAAACGGAATTTCTACAATGACTGCAAATCCTTCTGATATCATTTGAAAATAAAAATTCTTGTTGCGTCCAAAAAGAATATTTTGGTTAAAATCATTAGCAAAAAGAATCAAATGCTTCTGTTCATACTGATCCATTCGCTCAATTGCACGTTTCACAATTAGTAAGCTGAATTTATTATAACCTGCATTTTCAAAAAAAAAGGATCTTTTTCTATTTAAACCATGATCATGCGCAAGTGCATAAATATACTCCTGAAAGATAAGTGGATATAAGAAGTAGTGTTGTTGAGATCTATTTAGCTTCAAATATCTTTGGAATTCCTCCATTTGAAATTATAGTTGAACTAAAGGTATAGGATTTTGGGGGTTATCAATGAAACATAGTGCGATACAGTCAAAACGAGGTATTCTAGTAATAAACGAATAGATACCTCGGATACAAGTAAACTTATCAACGGATTCTCTATCCTCTCTTTTCCATTTAAACGAATAATTTATGTTCGTATAGGATAACAAAATACTTAGAAATCCTTTATTTTTTCAACCTAATCGCTCTTTTGATTTTGGAATTTTTTTATCAATATACTGTTTCTTCTATACACATAATGGAAAATGTCAATAGTTAGGATTCATTAAAAAATAAAGAATCCGTTCATGGGATAATCTCTTCCCGTATCAGGCACTAATACATTTTTAACGTCTAATTAGATCGGGTAATCGTTCAAATTAAGAACAGAAGCTCGTTGCTTTTTTCCCTATAATCAATAAATTGAAACCATTAGGGCTCTATCTCTATCCATTTATTCATCCGACCCAACTTGAAATTGAATTCTTTTTGTTCCGTTTCAAAAAAGAACACAAGGGTTTGTACCGATTCGGAAAGAATGAAATATTCCTCAGAAATCTTCGTTGATCCGACATGCTATTTTTTCCATTCATTCCCTTTCAGGATCAGTCGTGGTCTTCCAAACTTTACCGATGGTATGGACGAATCCCTCGCTTCATCCAAATGTGTAAAAGATCCTAGCCGCACTTAAAAGCCGAGTACTCTACCGTTGAGTTAGCAACCCGAATAGAAAAAGTTTATGTAGATACAATAAAAAAAAGAAAAAGATAGATAAATGTCAAAATTTATAGACCACCTCTTAGTTCTTATGTTATCGACTTTTCAATCAAACCCCTATTCTTATTATATCTTAGTTCAAATTATATTCTATTAAAGAGAATCCAAGGAATCCCATCATTTGAATAATATAAGGTTTTAAGGTAAAAATCAAACCTCTCGGACAGAAATAAATTTATCTACTTATCACGATGAATTATATTTGTTCGATACACTGTTGTCAATATAAATGGTGAGAAAAGAATACAATGGAAAACAAAATAAATTACATTTATTTCAATACTATTAAAAAAAGGGCTTGTGTTGGATTGGCACTATATAGCTGAAAAAAGTTTAGATAAAGGAATAAAGAAGTAACAAGTAGAAAAAAATATCAGATTTATATTGATTTATTTTATTCAATCAATAATAAATAACTAGAATAAAAAAAGGAGGATTCCTTGGTTATTACTTATTAGTAGAGTTCCAACGAAAACCGACCAATTGAAGGAACTCCCATAATTTTCTATTTCTAGGATCAAGCAACTCGGGTTTTGTCGTTCTAGAACATGAGATTTTATAGAAGCAATGAAAAATAGATATGAGTAGAATCCAAAAAGGAAAAAAAATATATATAAATACAAAAATTTATAATTTTATATAAGAATTACTTTTCTTAATTAAATTTTGTTTGATTAGGAACAAGCTACTTAAAAACCTCCGCCTTTTTTAAAAGATCCCGAACAGTTCCTGTGGGCTGAGCGCCCTTTTCAAGGAAATATAGAATAGCAGGAACGTTTAAATAACTTTGATTCTTTATCGGATCATAAAAACCTACGTTCCGAAGATCTCTTCCTTCTCTTCGGGATCGAACATCAATTGCAACGATTCGATAGACGGCTCATTGGGATAGATCTAAGTAAATGAACAAGACCCCCCCTAGAAACGTATAGGAAGTTTTCTCCTCGTACGGCTCGAGAAAAAAATGATTTGGAGTTTTGTCTATGTATAGAATTATAATAGAATTATAATTAATGGCAAAGAAGTTGACAAAATAAATTATAATGGGATTTAACTCATTTTTTTCTTCCCCCTTCCTTAAAAAAAATCATTTGTACCCATAACTCAAGTTGGATAATTCTCAAATAGCTTAAAAGAAAAAAATCTTTAGGCAATTTATTTAATTTTTTGAATGGTCTTTAACCCCCTCTTGTTTGTCTCATTTAATCTTTATCTTTATTATATTATACAGTTATTGAGACAATTGAAAAAGCGGCGTTTCCTTGTTCTGGGATCCTTTTTTCTTTGTTTTAAATCAGTGGGTTTAGACATTACTTCGGTGCTTCTTAATCCTTACAAAATGGCAGCAACATACCCCTTTTGTGATTTCTTTCTATCAAAGAATCATATAAACGCTGGATTCCCGCGCGATACACTTTGAATCGAAAGACTTTTCTCAATTCCAACAAATTTTACTTTTGAATTAAAAACTTGACTGAATCGGATCCTTTCGATTTATATATTGATATACTTACGAAGTTGTTCCAACCTATTCATTGGTATTAACCCTAGATTCTTGCCCCCTGAAAGATGAATCCATAGCTTCTACCCGAGCTCCATCATGTACTACATTTTTCATTACAACCTAACAAAAATAAGGATTCTAGTGAAAACAGAACAGATGTCGGGTCAAGAGCACCTTCATTCATAGAAAAGATGGCGGATGTAAGAATAAAAATCCACACCGGATCGTGTCCTTCAAGTCGCACGTTGCTTTCTACCACAGCGTTTCAAACGAAGTTTTACCATAACAAAACATTCCTCTAATTTGGAACCCATATGGAATTGATTCAATTATGGAATCATGAATAGTCATTGGTTCCGTCGATACATAAACATTTTAATCTATACCCTTTTTTCTTCTATACAAAGACGGTAAAAATTTTTTTGAAGCAATCTTAGCAAGACCCCACCTATTATTGTATGTTATTGTATGAATGCAACACTTTACTTTTTATTAAAAAAACTAATAGAAATATAGAAAGAATACGAATATGAATAAATGAATTATTTTTTACTCTACATCTTAAAGTGACTCAATATGGCCCATTTCCTACTTTTTTGAATACCAAAAATTCAACTCAAAAGCAATCATTAAAATTTTTTATAATCGAAAAAGTTTACTATTTCGATATCATTATTTGAATAAAGTTTTACAGTAAAGACTAAAAATTTGATTATCATAAAAAAAATATCTTTTCTTTTCGAATTGAACCATCAACCATTTAAAGCAGATAAGTGAATTGAACAAAAACCCCATTTTTGTGTGAGATAGATAAAAAAGACCGATCTAAGAGAAGATTTAGGTACTTGTCGTTTCAATTTGAATTTTATTAATAAGATAAGATGAACAAATAGGGGTTTTTCATACCTATCAGATATACTGAACTACAGTCTTTATTATGGATCTGTTACATATGTAACTTGATTCGTTGTTAATGAGATTCGGACATACACAGATATACATATATTTAAATGAAGACCTCCTGTTACTGTTACTAATTAAGAACTATCTACCCCACGACTCTCTGGGAATGCTGAATCAGAACAAAAAAAAGGATCCCCTTTGGGGAAAGGATACTCTCTAGGGACAAAAACAAACAAGTCCAGATTGGGCGCTTGCTCGTAATTTTTTAGTTTACCCAAACCCAGTCTTGTCTTAAGAGACTTAATCCCACTAATTGAATGTAATAACCTTCCTCTTGTTTAGAATAAAAGGATCCTAATAATTTTTGGCTACCCCATTTAAGTTTAATTTGAATGGATAAAGAATAAGATATAGGAAAGAAGGGCTCTTTCTTATTGTGATTCAAAATAAAATGTATCGTTGAAAATTCAAAAAGATATGATGAGACGTAAGGTTTTTCTTCAAATTAAGTAGCTAAACCCCTTCAATATGAAGGGAATGAACATATGATGAAAAATCCGCCATACTTTATTTTATTTTTTAATTAGTTGAATTCAACTAGGGTGTGACCTATGTTACCATCATATCTTGATCACAAACAAATATATTTAGTCCTATCTGTATGTTGTGAAAAACAAAGATATGATTCATAAAAGAATCATTATAAATTATAAAAGAAACAAGAATGATCCAATATTAGGCATTTAAACATAACGTTATTTTCAAAAGATACTTTTACTCTGATACAATGTATATACCTGGGACGAAAGGATTCGAACCTCCGAATACCGGGACCAAAACCCGTTGCCTTACCACTTGGCCACGCCCCATCTATATTTCCATTCTACCCTAATAAAGAATAATATTAGTATTGGGTCTTGGTCAATTCCAGGACAATTTTATATATAAAATCTTTATAGAATAGATTAGATTCTTGCTAGGATTTTTACGCGTGTAGATATAGAATTCAACCAAATCCATTGATCATTACATATAATTAAATTAAGATATTCTATGAAAGTATGATTTCTTCTATTCTCCTTTGTTTGAGAATTGGGGAATTTTTGAAAGGAACAATTGGGTGGGTTCAAAGAAAAAGAAGGATTTTTGTCTACCTTACTTTACTTCATTTTTCCTTATATCATTAACTCAATCAAAATGCAATTATCTCCAAGAACAAAACGTCTGTTATGCTTAATATCTTTAGTTTGATCTGCATCTGTCTTAATTCTGCCTTTTATTCGAGTAGTCTTTTCTTCGCCAAATTGCCCGAGGCCTACGCTTTTTTGAATCCAATCGTAGATCTTATGCCAGTCATACCTTTGTTCTTTTTTCTCTTAGCCTTCGTTTGGCAAGCTGCTGTAAGTTTTCGATGAGATTCTTAATATTTTTCTATAAAATTAATGCTTTATTCGAGAAAAATTCTAACAATTAATAAGATCAAATAAGTCTTACACTATGAACCTTCGATTCAAACATTGAAAGTCTTGGTTGGATAGCTGCGAGAAATCCAAATCTGGCTCACCCCGTATTCCCCATATCTGCTCTTTTGAAAGACCTTAGGTTAGGATCCCCCGCAATATCTAATTGGAGGTATGAAAGAAATTTTTGGTAATGAAAGACTCTTGTGACAACTGAATTTTAATTTCTGTTAAATTTTTTTATGTTTCTAGAAAGCACTTCATTTATTGGTGTCAAAACATTTGGTATAAAAAAATGGAGGATCTATTATCTTTTCTCATTTTTTTTTTTCAAAAAAAATCTTGGAGATTGTGTAATGCTTACTCTCAAACTTTTCGTTTACACAGTAGTAATATTCTTTGTTTCTCTATTTATCTTTGGATTCCTATCTAATGATCCGGGGCGTAATCCTGGACGTGAAGAATAAAAAAGGGAGTTTTCATTTTCCTTGCTTGATTTTTAAATTTTATTAGGATTTTTTATCTATTCCACATGTTTAACTAGGAAACATTAAAAAGGATTGGCGAAATTTGAAAGAGAAATCAAATATCAAGTCATCAACAAAAACGGAAAGAGAGGGATTCGAACCCTCGGTACGAATAACTCGTACAACGGATTAGCAATCCGCCGCTTTAGTCCACTCAGCCATCTCTCCCAATTGAAAAAGATAATTACTATGTTACATTACACATGAAATAAGGATTGAAAAAGTATTTATTTCTCTTTCTTTATCTTATCTATATTCTATCTACAACTTTTTTTAGCAATTCCAGTTAGTTCAAGTAAGGGATCGAAAGATTCAATAGAAAAACAGAAAGAAGACCCCTTTGCTTTGATTTTGTTCGAGAGGGCCCTTTTTATTCCCGTGGCCTGGCCTGGTAAGTACCTAGCCGGGCCTTTTTTTGTTCCAACGAATTCTGGCTAAAACGGTTTCTCTAATAAAAAAAAGGGGGGTTGCTATTAAAGCAACAACAAAAAGACTAAGGGCTGTTTTTCCATTTTTATTAGATAAAAGAATATAACATCCATACGTCATTTCTTATTATTTCTTATTATTTTTTTTATTCCTTTTTTATTTTTATGAATTTTTTTTTGAATCCCCACGAAAAACGTCAACACTCTAATTTTCATGATTCTTTTATGATCCTGTCTTGATTAGCGCAAATTATCCCTGTTCGACAAAAGGCCCTTTGTATATAATAATTGCATTGTAGCGGGTATAGTTTAGTGGTAAAAGTGTGATTCGTTCGAGTAACCCCCTTCAATAGTTAAGGGGTCTTTCGGTTTAATTCATATTCCGATAAAAAAACTTTATTTCTTTAAAGGATTAAATCCTTTACCTCTCAATGACATATTGGAGGAAAAATATAAATTATCGTGATTTGGATCCAAAGATCATTTAAAAATTTTTAAATTGGATTATGAAATTGCGAAACATAATTATTCAATGGGATCAATACTTCCAATTGACTAAGTATGAGTCAAGGATCCATGGATGGAGATATAAAAGTAGATTTCTAATCGTAACTAAATCTTCCAATTTTGTTTTTATTTGTAGAAAATAAATTGAAGCAAAATCGTATAGCTATTAAACGATGACTTTAGTTTACTAGAATTATCGACATATTATTTTAGCTCGGTGGAAACAAAACCTTTTCCTCAGGATTCTCTCAAATAGAAATAGAGAACGAAGTAACTAGAAGGGTTGTCATAATAATCTTTTTTCTAGAGGGATCATCTATAAAGCGAATCCTTTTGAATGTATTCAAACAAAGAGCTGACATAGATGTTATGGATAGATTTTTTTGTAATTTAGTTCACATCTTAGATCTAGGAATTTTTCCATCTTCCATAAAGGAGCCGAATGAAACCAAAGTTTCATGTTCGGTTTTGAATTAGAGACGTTCTCAAAATGCTGAATCGACGTCGACTATAACCCCTAGCCTTCCAAGCTAACGATGCGGGTT